AGAAAACGTCCGAAAAAACCTGCTACGGAACTACCGAGCAGGGGCAAAAATACGATAAGTAGATACATAATTTCGAGTGTGATCAGACAACCAAAAATCAGACAATGACAGAGCGGCTGAGTGATAGATTGATCGACGTACGGAGAACGCTCGACCGAAGGCATTTTTCACAAGGTGAATTGTAAGCCCCAACGACAAAGGAACGAGCATTTTCGGGGACTAGCCCGCTTCTCAAAGAGGGAATTTGTCCGGTCCTCTTTCATGTGGAATCGTTTTAGATCGTACCCAAGCCCGCCTTCACTTTCTTATGTGAAAGAGGTCTTGCTTTATGAGACTGAAACCTTCTTTCTTCGATCGGAAGACGGATGAGATCAAAAAGGCCATCATTGGGGCAAACGATGCAATAGCTTCGGTTAGAGCAAAGCCCAAAATGGCATAACCAAATGATTGTTTAGCCAATGATGGATTTCGCGCCACGGAATGGATCAAAGAACTGAACACGTTTCCAATACCGACAGCAGCTCCCGCTGAAGCAATTGTAGCAGCTCCGGCACCCATTGATTTTGCACCTTCTAACATCTCGGGTTGAGAATTCTCGTCACGCTTTTTCATTCACGATTTTATGTTATGGATTTCTCGTCGATTCTTCCCCTCGTTCCTTTTCTCTTGGGCATCGCAGTAGGAATGCATTCTTTTCGATCTTGTACCCACGGCACGGAACACCAACCCAATCTCGATTGAAAAAGATCAAACAACTCCACTGGATCCTTACGCTTCAATACTACTCACTTACGTCTTTTCCTCTGGGACCATGCCTATAGGTCTCAATCATACCTTCACTGCCCTTATCCTCAAAGGTTCCTCTCGCTTATCACAATTTCGTCCCATTAGTTTATGTAATGTTGTTTATAAGGCCATTTCCAAGATTATGACTAACCTTTTTCAAAGGTGCTTCCAAAGTTCCTCTAATCAGGGTGCTTTTGTTCTGGGACGGAAGCTCCACCATCAAGCAATCCTTGCACAAGAGCGGGTTCATGTTTTGAAAAAATCAAAGGCCAAGGATGGATATGTGGCAGTTAAGGTGGATATGCGACAAGCATATGATCAGATAGAATGGGTTTTCATTGAGGAAACCTTAAAGAAACTGGGGTTTTATTCTACCTTCATTGGCTGGATTATGGAGTGTGTGAAAATGCCAACTTTTTCTAACATGTTCAAACCCCCCAAAAGTTTGAAGAGCTCGAGGGGACGGGACTTCGGCAGGGTGACCCACTTTCCCCTTTACTTTATGTTCTTGGTATGGATGTATTCTCAAGATATCTGTTGGAATTGGCCTCAAGAAATACAATCAGAGGTTTTAAAGTAGACCGAGTGGCAACTCCTGTCATACATCTGCTTTATGCAGATGACTGCATCCTATCCTATTTTTAGTTTTAGAAAATTCCACTGGTGTTATTAAAAGAGCTTCAAAGGCCCTCAACCCGTTTTGCAGAGCCTCAGGTCAGTTGGTGAACTTTACTAAGTCACATTCCTACTTCACTCCTCACGCCCCGGCTTGGCTTAAAAGAAGACATGGTAGGCATGAATGAAGGTACTTTCCCCTTCAAGTACCAGGGTATTCCCTTAAAAGTAGGCTGCCTTAACAAGGAAGACTGTAGACCTCTGATGGATTGGTTCAGTGGAAGACTACCGGGATGGAAATCCAATTTTTTATCCTCTGCTGGAAAACTGACACTCATTAAGTAAGTTCTAGGGGGTCTTCCTATGCATTAGAGGACCTGCTTAAGGATTCCTTTTTCTATTGCTGAAGAGCTTGAATAATAGTAGATAGACTTTTTCTTTTTTTGGTCTAAAGCTGGAGGATTGGAAGGCTTTCACTGGGTTAATTGGGAAACTGTGAAAAAGCCTTGACTTTCACTTTAGACAAGGGTGGTCTCGGTATAAGGAGAGTTTCCATGGCAAAGCAGGCGCTTTTGGGGAACAGAAGCAGTAACACAATCGGGATATCCGGGGGGGTCTAGGAACCTGGAAACTACTTATAGATAAGATAGGCACACTAGAAGGAAGGGAAGGCCCTCTGCTTGATCTTCTCTTGCTCGCTCAGTTGATCTGTGTTTAAGACCCGCAGGTCAGTAGCCGGAACACAAAATCTTCTACCTTTTCAAGAACACAAGCCAAACTCTCTGTGATCATATAAGATATATGTTTATCTGGATCTGGATCTAAGAGTAATTAAGAAAGCGAAAGGAGGGATTGCCTTGATGGCAAGCCCGACTGCAGCGTTATTAGAGTGAGGCTTCTAGCTTTCCTCTCACTGACGGGGGGTTTCCTTGCACCCGGGAACCCTGTTCAAGATCCCTCCCAAGGTCGATCAGAATTTTGTTAACCCTTGGTCCGCGAGCTAGTACATTGGGCTGCCGGCGATAGAGTCGTTCCTTCCGGAAAGGAAAGCCGTCTCCCAATGGTTTAATTCAAGTTGTTCTTTGCAGTCTCTTGCTTTCCATCTCTTGAGACCGCCTTTCTATGATAACACAGACTGTATGTGTATTGCATATAGACTAGGTAGTAAGAAAGGAACTTCTCCCCCGCCGACTCGCCGCGATGGGGGCGCTTCTTTTCGGGTCAACTTAGGGTTTGTTTGACAAATCCCCTGATTCCGGTTTCAGCTGATTTCGATCTCTCTTTCTAACCAGCCCTTACGACCACTCATTTCAAAACTTGAAAGAAGAAAAAGTCTGTCACGGCGAAAGTGGGTTCCGCCGAAGGTGTTCTTAGAGAGACGCATTCTCGTTCATTGATTCCTCCGTTGACTCTTCTCTCTCGCTCTTAAATCCACCTTTCTTAAGTTAAGCAATTTCTGTTGTCTCCTGAATTTCACCATTCTCTATTGCTTCTCTTATGAAGTGATACTTGATTGCGATGTATTTTGTACTATTGTGTGTGGCAAACCTTTTTCTTTCCAATGGCTGATTTGTATTTGTTGTCGCAGAATCTTTCTGTTTCTTCTTCTTGACTTTGGCCAACATCTTCAAAAATTATTCGAAGCCAAATTGCTTGAGAAGTTGCCATTGACGCAGCCACATATTCTGCCTCTGCTGAGGATTGAGCTACAGTTTGTTGCTTCGTGGAGGCCCATGAGAATACACCTGACCCGAGATAAAATGAATAACAAGATGTACTTCTCATAGCATCAGCCGATCCAGCCCAATCGCTATCACTATATCCAACCAACTTAAAGTCTGAAGAGTAGTTGTACCAAATTCTATAGCCAATAGTCCCTTGCAAGTATCTTCATAGTCTTTTTGCTGCTCCAAAATTCATTTGGCTTGGGCTTTGCATAAATCTGGATAAGAAACTTGCTGCAAACATGATGTCGGGCCTCGTAGCAGTTAGGTACAAAAGACTTCCAACCAAACTTCGATATAAAGAGGCATTCACCTTCTTTTCTCCATCTTCTTTCATCCATTTTGAATTTGCTACAAGAGGAGTAGCAACAGACAAACACTTGAACTGATTAAGAAGATTTTCAGCATCTTTCTTTTTCCGGCGACTGAGAAGGCTTTTTAGGGTTGTTTTATTATGCCTGGATGAAGATTTGAAGTTATGTACAGTTGTGGATGTGGTGTTTGGTTGATGTATATGAGTTTAAGCATTACCACACGCTTCTTTTAGAGAAATAGAGTTTCTTAAGCTGTTCAAATCCCTACCTATAGCGGAGGAGACCTCAAGTAACGTAACCGGGCCAACCCAGAAGCCGATCACACCTATGGGAAGCAGTCAGAGTGACCACCCCAGTTTGATGATCACTACTGTGAAGTTGGATGGAAGAAACTATTTAGCCTGGTCTTAGTCGGCAAGGATGTTCATAGGGAGCAGAAGGGTATATTACCGGTTCTAAGAAGGAGCCGCCCGCGGATGATCCATCCCATGAGGACTGGGAAAGTGACAATCTGACGGTTATGTCTTGGCTTCTTCATTCGATGAAGCCCACAATTAGCGAGGGGCTATTGTTCTTGAGGACTGCAAAGGAGATATGGGATACAGTCCAAGAGATGTATTCTCAGAGAAATTCTTTGGCACGGAATTACCAACTGCATCGGGAGATTGCCACCATGCAGCAAGGGAAGATGTCCATGGAAGAGTACTACGCGGCTCTGAAAAAGAAGTGGGCGAAATTAGATCACTATCAGCCCTTAGCGACCACAGTGGAAGGCATTAGGAAACAGAATGAGCAGCGGAGAATCTTCGAGTATCTGGCCGGGCTTCGATCTGAGTATGAGCTTCAGAGGGTGCAGGTTCTAGGGAAGGATACTTGACCTTCCTTGGAATCTGTTTACAATTACATGAGGGGTGAAGCAAGTCGTCGTGCTATGAGTGGTGGTTCTAATATTTCAGAGAGGTCTGAACTGGTAGCTGATTCTAGACCGTACAGAGGGAACCAGAGTTCTGGTAAGGGCCAGACCCAGGCCCCCATGTCTTCTGCAGATAGAGAGAAGCTCCGTTGCACTCATTGTGGCAAACGGAGGCACACGAAGGAGTGGTGTTGGGATTTACATCCTCATTTGAGACCCAAAGAGAGTCAAATAGTGCAAACACGGCTGCGATTGAAGAGGAGTATGCACCTACACATCAGCCTACCTCTGATAGTGCGACGCCAGACCCAAGGGATCAAGCCATCAGCGATCTACAACAGAAGGTGGCTGCTCTTCAAGCCAGCCTTGATTTCAAGGAGAAGTCAGGTACATCTGCATCTGCCAACCATGTTACCCAGTCCCAATCTTCCACCTCCTGGATCCTTGATTCAGGTGCTTTAGACCATATGACGGGTAAGCGTGATGGCTTCCTCTCCTATAGTCCTATCTCTAGTGGCATAAGACTTGCAGATGGATCCCTATCTAGTGCATCTGGAATAGGGATTTTTCCACTTTATTAATCCTTATCAATACCCAATGTTTTCATGTATCTACTTTTCCTTCTCTCAGTTAGTCAGCTGACAAAACAATTGAGTTGTAGCATAACTTTCTTTCCATCTCACTGTGTTTTTCAGGACCTGCGAACGAGGAAGACGATTGGTGGTGGTCGTGAAGCCAACGGGCTGTACTTGTTCGACACAGGGAGCCTTTCTGCTGCTTTTGTTTCTGAGGATTCTCTTTCAGAGTCTGTCAACAATAAAGAGCGAGTACGCCTGTGGCATACTCGTCTGGGTCATGCGTCTTTGAAGTGTCTTAAATTGTTATTTCCTAAGAAATGTTTTTTCTCTAGTGACTTGGATTTCCAGTGTGAAACAAGTTGTCAATTCTCAAAACATTGTAGAACCTTATTTCCATTGAATAATAGTTCAAGTCCATTTTCTCTTATACATTCTTCTGTGTGGGGACCAGCCCAAGTGCTTTCTATCTTTGGATTTAGTTATTCTATTTCCTTTATTGATGACTGCACTAGATAGACCTGGATATATCTCCTGAAGAGTAGAGATGAAGTACCTTCCATTGTTAAGATATTTCTAAAAATGGGACTTACCCAGTACGATACTCAAGTCAAAACCTTTCGTTCTGACAATGCTCGTGAGTACCTACATCATGCTCTCAAAAAGTGTTTTCTTTTTCATGGTTTCAAACCGGCTACTAAAATAGCTATACCCCTCAGCAAAATGGAGTGGCAGAACGAAAGCACAGGGAAATAGTGAATCTTTGAATAGTTAGCCCGGTAAAGCAGACAACCTGGGGGAATTCCTCCCAGTGGGAAAAAGTGTTAAGCATCTCCGCAGGTGATCCAAGCGATTCAAGCGAGTAAGCTCCACCTTTGTCTCCATCTCCGGTTCCAGTGCCAGGCAAAGGCCAACCAAACTATTCATCTTTCTTTCCATCCCCACGGCCCCGACCAGCAACTGCATAGGAAAGGGCATATACAGAAGACTAAAAGGCTGCTAAACAGGGAGCGGCTGTTCAACAAACAAGGGAAGGTCTAGATTCGCTCATTACGGAGAAATAAATAAAACAAGCGCCACAGACAGAAAGAGGCCAAGCGTTCATTCATTCAGTTCAGTCCATGTCACAAGTCCAGTAGTTAGTTCCGTATCTAATACGTGTCACAAGGAGTGAAGCAGCGCTCAATCAGATTGTTCGGATCTTGCCCAAGGGCTGTTGAGAAAGACTTAAGCTGCTCAGCCTGCGAGTTTGCATACTCTACTCTTTCATTTTGAAAGGGAAGTCTGGACTGGAAAAGAACATATTGTTTTGAGAATCCCAACCTCTGAACTATATCCTTACCTCATCTGATTCCAAAGTAGTGAGGTATAGAAGTGTGCCATTACAACTAAAAGGTTGAAATCCCTTCTTCTCGAAGCCTAATTAGTAACTGTGCGCTCTAGTTCTTTCAAAAGGATCTCTCGGCTCAAAAAAAAGTGGCAGTGTTGGAACTTCATTACCGATCCCTGAAGGGAGGAGAACTACCTTTTAGGAATGGAGGCAAGGTCGCCCTGCGGGGCCGACCACATCTTTCTATCTCTATCTCCTTAGTAGCCGCTTTCATGCCCTTCGTGAGACAGACCGGAAGAACTGCCTATTTGTGTGGGTGAATAAGGCACCCAAGTCATGTTGTTCAAGCGCTAATCTTATATAGCTATAGCTATTTTCCCTTAGGCCACTCTTTCAAAATATTTAGGGACGAACTTCACTTTAGCTAGCCGAAGCCAGGTGCAGTTCAAAAAAATTACGTATTCTGCACTCCTTGCTGAGTAACTCCATTCCCTGCTCGGATCTATACTAGTTGGCAACTTATACTTTCACTTTTGAAGCGATCAGGCACTAACTTCAGCGTTATCCGCTTAGGTTTCGGCTTCATTCACAAACTACATGTATCTTCTTGACTTGCCCGAAACAGCTGTTTTCATGAGTTCATCCGGTTTTTTAAAAAGAATTAGGCACCAAGCATGTTACTTATCTTGTTAAACAAAGCCAGGGGTTCAGAATAACAATACTAGCAATGCGCCATCTGGAACGATAGGGGCAGCAACAGGCAGTTTAGCAAATGAACAAGCCTTACTAGATGCAAGGCAAAGTACCTGCACAACTGTTTAGATTTCTACTCTTTCTTTCTATGTGGGATTCAGTTACAAAATTCCCTACTCTGGACTGGCAGAAACAGGCTCCGACCTCATCATAAAAAAGAAAGTTTTAGGGGACTCACCTACTTGTACTTTTCGATTTATTGTTAGGGAGCCCAAACATTTTGTATTCGAACTAAACAGCAGAGGGGCTAGATGCTACCCTCGCTCAACTCGAGACCAGGTTTCTTTTCTAAAAAGTGATAACATGAGGGTCACTCGGAAGTCCAGTTGAAATTCTAAGGCTTAGGCGACTTGTCAATCTGGATTCAATCCAAAAATATGGTGATGTGACAACTTGTTAGTCCGTTTTGGGACCTCTTTTTCACGCAAAGCGTAAGGAAAGGGGCTCTGAAGGAGCCTTGGTGATATAGTTGAGCTCTTAAGTAGCAGATCTCAAGCAGTGCCTCCTCGTTGTAGCATTCTCAGATGGATACACGAGTTGATCCCATAGAGAGAGAGGATAGTTCCAAAGGGGCTCGGCTGTTAAAGAAAGAGTTATACTATACTAAGCCGTAGTTGACAAACCTAAAACCGCTTATGACCCCAAATAATATTATCTTCTCTTTTGGGCCAACGCCTAGGTGAATCAGAGGGCTTTAAAAGAATTCATGTTGGGGACCCGAAGTTACCGGCCATGAGTCTAAAACTAAAAGGCCCTTCTACTATTTGATTTTCTACTATATTATTTCATAATATTTTTGGTTCGGGGATATGAAATACCTGATATTCAATGTTCTGGTGAGGGGAAGCTTCCCGAGCAAAAAAGACAGTAAAGGCGGCTACTTCCTCTGAGCGAAGTGCATCTCAATGGAAGAGCTTTTTACTCTTCTTTTCGACGCGACGCTCAAGTGAGGCATGGTTTGATGAAAGCAAGGTTTTTGAATTCGTGAAAATAATTCGTTAGTCCTTTTCCGCTTACTACTATTCGGTATGTGAATTCAACCATCGCTTAATAAATTGGTATCTGTTATCTGTTTTTCTTTTTCTATCCCGACTTGGAGCGGTAAGTCCCCTAAACCAGCCAGCTCAAGGGCATCGTTTTTGTACCTAAGCTTACACGAAAGACCAGGCTTCCTTAGCAGCATGAAATCAACATCTAATCTATAATGCGGCTTCTAGTTCTGAAACCAACCTCCAGATTGTTTCGGAAGTACTTTGCTTTTTAAAGGCCAGCTCATCGAATTAGAGGCATCAATTAGGATTGAAGCTTAAAAACTATCGGAATTGGAGTTCGTCTTGTTTTCAAGCTTTCACTGTAGGCTTTGAGGGCGATGGTGACTCGCCGATGCAAGATAGACAGACCAAATCACTGGAGGGTCATAATCATCTCTTTACCTTGATTCTATGGAAACATTGGATCTCAAACCCGAGTAGTAAAGTGTTGAGCGTGGCCTTCGGTAAAAACCCCCTACATGCACCACTTCAATGGATCTCTAGCCCCCGTCTTCGGACCAGAACCGGCCGCCTCTTTGGCCTACTAGCTTGATCTATTCCTGCTTCTGTGAAGGAGGGCAAGACGCGGCATGACCAACCCGGATCTAGCGATCCCCTATTTTTTCCCATCCTTGGCATGGAACATCAACAGAAATTAGGCAGGAAACTCCCGAAGCCCCACTCCTTCCCCAGCTCGGGACCGACCCCTAAACCTCGAACCGTCCCGAAAGGGGCAGTGACTTATTCCATATTTCTTAAGACATAAGCGTCAGCATTCCACCGATATGATGATGAGGACAACTACTCACAACCAGCAAGAGCAATACGAAGTACTATTCCTCAATCAAATCATGTTGTGGAATCTCCCTATCTCTTAATAAACACAGCGAAAGCCGATGGCAACGTGGCGGAAGATACAGGAGAAGGGACCATGGGTAAACAATTCCAAGAGAACGGACGGAGGCAAGTGAAGACAGAGGAGGATGGCTAAACTGAGCAATGCTCCGAAACCAGACCAATCCCGCGAACGCAATCAGGGATCGCTTTATTCCGTAAGTTAAAATTATACTAAATCCGTAGACGACAAGCTGGAACGAATGAACACGACCCAATCGCGAGAGCGATTGTTTCTAAAGCAGCAGCTGCAGATACAGGCGATGCCCCAAGTTGGAGGATAGTACTCTCATTATGCACTGCACAGTAAATCACGCACCGATCCTTGCTTCTCTCCAGTCTTCGACTCTGGCCTTGTCTTTAACTAGCCTTGTGTTCTATAGCCTTACGGCTTGGATACGCCTTGCGTTGTTGTCCTCGGCTTTGGTAACCCTACTTCCCTTCTGTCTTCGACCTTGTCCTTGGCTCTGCAGTCTTCAACCTTCCAGCTTCTGGCATACTTATCACCAGATCCAGATCCTCGATTCGCTATTCATACAACTTTGGCTACTTTAGCCGCATTCGCTGCATCTGACAGGGACGATTTCAGATAGGTAGGTTGGGTTGGGTTGCTCGTTGTGGTTGCCCGGACCTCGATCTAGATCCAAGATAAACCAAAAGCATGGGTCGTGGTCGGCAGAATCTTATATATCTGCCGGGGGCTTGGGGCTTGACTTATTTCTTTCAAATATTATTTTTGAGAAGCCTGCCTCGAGAGAGACATATTGCATATCTGACTGCCTGATTGGCGAGCAGCTGTCCTCATTCATAAGTCCAAAGAACTAGCAACCAAACTGGTGGCAAGCTGGAGAGTGACCAGGCCTGATACTGATTGAAACGTTTATTTAATTGGAAGCCGTTCAGATAGCCCTAATTAGTTTTAATTAGTTTAGTGAATGTTGAGCTGTCATATCTAGCTGCCATATATGTAAACATGCCCTAAAAGTACCGATGTAAAGGGATCATATTTCCTTCCTTTAGGAACCACTTTTACCCATCAGCTCTTCTCCTGACCGATTGGAGGAAGGGAAGCGAGAGCTGGCTCGACTGTTAAGGAGAGAGAGGGAAGCACAAGGTTAGTGACCCGACTGACAGGGGGGGGAAAGCGAATGCAGATCTCACGCAAAGTGAAATCTAAAGATTCAGATTGGGTTTGTGTTCGGTGTGGAGTAGATAGGGCTATTCCTTAGCAAGGCTATTCAGTAAGGGCGAGAAGGGATCTATAGCAAGGGCAGCGGCAGCCCGGTCTACCCAAAGAAAGGCAGAGTTGAGGTCGGATAGTGAAAGAGGGTAGTGGCCTCTAATCATCATAGGTAACTACGTAGTGAACGAAGTAAGCAGATCAAAAAGGCAAGTGAACGGGTTTGTAAGGAAACATATGAAGACAGGGAGGCCCGAAGTGGCTCAATGGGAAGGGTGAGAAGGGATCTTGCTTGATCGAACGGCGTAGAGAATGCATCGATATTGGTTTATGTAGTTACGAAACCTAAGTAGTATCAAAAAAGAAGGGTGACTTAAGTAATCGTGTAACAAGAAGAAAGAGAAAGAAGAGGACGTAAAAAGGCAAGGGCGGGCTCGAACCTCTCCTTAGTAGTGGATCTCTTCAGGACTTCTCCCTTATGGGTCGATCTCTTTCAGAGCCTGTCCATCCCCTTTCTTATCGAAATTTGCAAGAAAAGGCCCCTTGAAAGGGGGTTGGATGCTTAATCGTGAAATGGGTTCCACCTTCGGAAGTAAGGAAGCGAACGCTCACTCGCCCTATAACGGATAAGCAGGAGAGGAAGCTTGGGGCCTAGACTTAGGCATTGGATTATTATCGGTCTTGGTCTTCTTCGTCCTCGAATTCAACAAAGACCTTAGATTCAAGAATCTAAAGCGTGAACTTGATTGACCTAACCTATTTATGAAACGGAAGAGGGAGCACTGCACTCCCCTTCATACCTATCATTCCTGACCTCTAAAGTATATCTTTTCTTTAGAGGTCATTCCTGAAGAAGCATCCTCTAGCATCGGCATCGGATCGGGCTTCAGCAGCAGCCTTAGCGTCAGCTTCCTTCATAGTCTACTTCATAGTCTTCTTCGGACTCTTTGGAATAGTATTCTTATTCGTCTTCGTCCGAATAAGAATTGTCAGAGGTTCAGCAACGTGATGCAAGATGAGATGTAGCGTCGGAAGGGTCTCTGGCTTAGAAGCCGCTAGCGCGCCCTTCCTTCTGTTCAGTCTATGATCTCGATTGTGGGTGGGTTCGTTTATGCAACTATGCAACTCTTTCTTCGATTGCTTCAGCTTGAGAACCCAGACTGGCATGACAGCTGCCCATCACCATAGGTAATAGCATGAATACTTTCTCTCCTCTACATTTGCCGATTCATCCGTCCAAGTGTTACTAGACTCTTGAACATCAAGCTCGCGAACTGGCCTATCGCCCTAATACTTAACTTTTCGGGCGAAGGGCGGGTGTGAGCTGACCAACTCGCCAACGGGGATGGCTATCCAAGGGCTTAGTCATCTTCCCTTCTGGCATAGAGACGTTCGCATATCATTTCTTAGCTTTCCGCTTATGAATCTGGTATGCCAATGGCTGAGCTTAGCTTCCATTCCGGGATTGGACCAAGTAGGGTTTCCTTCCCCAGAAGGGGACGTCCACCAAGTCTTACTTTGACTTTGATTTCGTATTTTCGATTTTCACATTGGAGAAAAGCGAGCTGGTTGGTGTTCAATTCAGTGTGTATTCAACAAGTGGGGCAGAGAAACGTAGGTTTATCTAGCCTAGCCCAATAGGCTAGGCAAAAACACCCAATATAGGGTAAATCTATGTATAGGCTGACTGCAAATCTCAAGGCATTGAAAACCAAACTAAAGGAGTGGAGCAGGAATAATCTGACCTTACTGACCATTCGCCTTAAAGCACTTTCGGAAGTTACAGCCACTGCGATGGCATCAATAAAAGAATACTTTTTTTAGGACATAGACATAGGCTGCAGCTTCAGCATTGTTTTATCTTCGAAAAAGAAGTGCACTTTGCATGGAAGGAAGGCCTGAAAAGGACTAACAAGTGGCCCAAACCCCCTTATTTTTCATTGAAAAGGTTCCATATCACCGGGATTTTATATTGAAATGGTACTCACCCTTTCCATATAAGTGGTAAGGTCTAAAATAGACGAACAAGTCGCCTAATTCCCGTGTGTTTTTTTTTTTGAAACGCAAACGGGGTTTTTAGGACCCCCGAACCTTTATATTAAGAATCAAACAAGCGCAAAGCTTTACAATCTATCATACAATTTTCCACTCGCATCATCATATATTATTTTCTTGAGATCTTCTGAGAACGAACTGGGAATAATCTCGATGAAAGTTGTGGCTGGTCTCAAGCTAGCTAAGTGGTCAGCAGCTCGATTAGTTTCCCTATGAATGTAGAACACCTCCAAAGATTAAAAGCTCTGCCTCATTCTTTCAATTCTCCTCAATGTGTGAAGTAACTGCCAAGGTGGCTCAGACGTTTTATTTATGAAAGCCACTGCATTTTTAGAGTCTGAACCCACCATGGCATGGCGAATGCCTTTAGAAATCGCCAACTTTAATCCATTCTCTACTCCTTGAACTTCATGCAAAGTAATCGAACTTGGTTCCACAGATCCTGCACAAGCTCCAATCACTTCTCCCAGGCTGTCTCTAATGATAGCACCATAGCTCCCATGCTGCTCAGAATAGGATCCATCCGTATTAATCATCGCAACTCCCATTGGGGGCTTCCTCCATTTGCATTTCTTTGGAACCTTCATAAGAAATGAAATATCTGCATTCCATTTTTGAAAGAAACTTCTCGAAGAGGCGCTATCTTCCACTTTTATTTGCATCATAGTTATCTTATTTTTTACTGGGCTCAAAACTTGACATAACACTTAATGCTGCAAAGACATGGAACCTTGGAAAATTATCTCAGTTTGCAAAGAATTGAACCTAGAAGAATGAGTCTGGGCCTCAAAAAAGGCCCCTTCCCACCTCCGCAGTTTTTTCCTCTGTTGTTGAATAAAAACCTCCCTGAGACTGGAAAAGGGACTACGGGCTACCAGCAAGACTGACGAATCCAGATGACTAATCTACAGAATCGAAGGAAACTGGAAGAACGAGAGAGTCCAGCTGAACTAGGATCTAGACTCCTTCCGAGAGGCAAGTTCAGCTACAGACGGTCGCTCAATCGCACCTTCCCTACCGGCCCTGTTCTCTAGCCCTGTGCTTTAAAAAAGGCTTTCTTTTTCTTTGGTCGGAATCACTTCCCTAGGTCCATGTCCATCCCCCTTGGAATACTTACTTTTTCCTATGTTGAATCGGTTCGTGCCACCTTTCCTTTCCCCGTGGCATTGGCTTTGATTGCCCCTACTCTTCTCTTGTCCTAAACCCTCGAAAGCGAAGGGCGAGCCGACAGCAGCTGAGGTAGCATCCGGGCAAGCAAAGGAACCAAGGCGGATTTTCAAAGCTAATGACAAGAGGCGAAGAAGGACTCTAATATAACGCAGTTGCAGAGCAGACTGAATCAACGAAGCACTCCGTCGACTACAAAGTAGCAAAAATCATAAGAGAAGAAACAAAGGTAGTAGAAGCTTTTTAGGATAGGTGGTTCGGAATTCTAGTGACCTCCGGCCTCGGGTTTGATTCTTAATTAATGGCAGGACAAGTCCACCTTTATCATCCCGATCGGGCTTACCGGACTAACTCGGGTTTACCGGGGCAGCATACCTTCTCAGAGTTAGCGGGGTTCCTTCTACCTACTTTCGTTTCGAGGTTAACAGGACCCTTATTTACTCAGATTGCTAGCGAACTACCGGGATACCTAGATAGTAGAAGAGGACTCACTCCAGTTAGGCCTGGACGAAGGTTTCATCATTCTTTTAGCTCAGAGGGGAGGGACCTAGTCTCTTACACAATTAGTTGTGGACTAGGATGTTGATAGGGAGCTGCTCTTTCCTTTAGGCAGGGGAAGCAAACTCGCTTAGAGAGATAGAAGTCCCATTAAGGGTCCCCTCTCTTCTCGAGACCGGATGCCCACAACCATTATACCTCCTAGCTCTAGCTACGAGAAGCGGAATGACTCTATTTATGCATGGCGGAAGGAGGAGCGAACTGCTTTTAGCTCATAGTAGAGCTCATATTCCAGAGGGAAGAACTTAGCCCAGTCGGAAGGAATCCACGACTGCGGAGCTCAGCTTAGCTCAGAACTGCCTAGCAACCCGGATACAAGGAGAGGGAAGCCCGGGGCACAGTCCTGCCATTAATTAAGAAGAAAGCACAGGGAAATCTCAATATAACCAGAGTGACCCGGGAAAGAAAGATCGGGCTTTGCGGGCTTCGAGGTTTAAGAATTTATAATGAGGGGATAGAAGGAAAGGCCTGGTCTTGACTTGAGTTCGTAGGTCTCCTTGGTAGGGAATCAAGAGGAAGAAAGCGGAGATGACCCACTGCACTGCTGCCCCACGACCTTCGACTTCAACAACAAACGGGATCCATAGGCAAAAGAAGGGGCTTCACCTAAATCAAACAAAGTCGAGCTGACTTCCTGCGATCTCGGGCTGACTTCCGGCGATAGAAGATTGGAAAGGCATGACTCTAGTACGTCCCAAAGGCGGGTGTTGGTCTGTCAAGGATGGACATAGATGCCCCCTTTTTTACTGAAAGTTGATCCCAGTTGCCCAGAACGCCAGGTTCTAACATAACATCTATTACTTTGATACTTAAGATTCCGTAACGAGTAGATACTTCCGCAGAAACATAATCGAGATTGGATCTTGTACGAAGGTAGACTTCACACCTACCCCATCTAGACGATAAATAGATAAATAAATGGGTTTCTTGCGGGCATTTGCCAGCTTGATTCTGAGAAAGAGCTCGCTCGGTTCGGTCGGTGTTCTCTTAAGATATTTCGAATCAACTTAACCCTATTTTCTTCAACAAACAGGTGATTATGTACAAAAAGGGCTTGTTATTGAATGGGTGCAACCCCTCTTTGCAACTGATTTCATTCATATAATCGGGTGTTAGTTCATAGGTTTTTAATCCTGCGTACTCCCGCATAAAGAATGAGCAACCGCAACCAATTCGATGAAACAATATATTATTTTAGAAGAGCGCTTGCCACTCCTCTCTCCTCTAGTGTGATTTCCCTCGGAGAGAGAAAACCTCTTAGGCATAGACAAAGATAGCATCTTCGGTGCAAAAAGTCACAGAGATTTCGTGCACTAAAGAGGCCTCTAATCGACACTCACTCCTATGCAGGAGATGCCACACTGACTGCTCTAGCAGATAGGATGAAGAAGGAAAAAACGATTATGGTAGAAAAGACTCTTGAGAGCTCGCTCGGCTATAGAGCAATTCTTCGACTAGGGAAATGGGATAATGAGAACAGCACGGAACTAGACTAAGGAAGTCATCCGCTGTGCCCCTTGCACTTCCTAATGGACTTTCCCTGGTTGACTCTTCTTACTATGAGAACAATGAGCACCAGCTTCATTCACAAGAGAATGGGCTTCCTCCAGTCATAATGATCCCGTACGCTAAGAACACAGCGGATTAGAGGGGACAAGAGGTTCCACTCATCAAAGTGTGAGACGCAGGGCTTCTGCCTGGCCTATAATAAGTCCTTCTTTGCCACTTTCAAATCAATAATAACGATGTCAGAGATATTCCAAGAGGAGGACTCGGGTTCCGGTAAACTCGTCTTTAGACCTAATGCTAGCTTTCTGTCGAGTCTGTCCAGGGAAATGGTCGGCCATGGACCGGCTGTGCTTCTTCTATACAATAGACCTGCTCCTCTTTCCGAGACCGACCGCCGAAGCATTTTCATTACTTCCCACGGTCTATAACCATACCACATGAAACGATTAGCATCGCCTCATTCGGTATCAATGAAACGAAAAGTTTATGTTCTTCAAGCGCAAAGTGATTAAAAAACAATTTCATTGCGTGGAGCCTGCCTATCTTCCAACTAGCGCTATCTTTGTATGTACGCTTCGGTCCCTTCCCGTCGATCGAGCTTTGAAACAGGCGCATACGCATCACCAGGAAAGCCCCTCCCGGCTCAAGCCACAAGTAATAGTGACTCGCCACCATGAAAGCAGCAACTTACTCTACTCGACTTGGACAACAAAACAACCAATCGCCGTGAAGAAGACTATTTTATATAGCCTGTCCTTACTTGAACTCTCAAAACAACTTGACTTGTTGTTGACATTCGAGCTAATGTAACGGCTGTTTCCGGTAGTTGGAGTTGCCTTGATGTCAGAAAGGTGTCCTGTTCAGAAGGTGCGAAAGAATGGCTATTCTCTTGCTCGTGTCTTGGCCACAGCTACTGCTACTGCTCGTAGTCATAGGAAGAGCTCATAGTCTCGGAATTGCTCGCCCGAATCGACTTTTCTCTCAGTTTCTTTCTGTCTGTGGGACTGGCTAACCAATGAGATAGACCAGGTTCAAACTCAAGCTTGCCATTCAGAGGACTTTCTCCTGTCCCGTGCATTCCAACATCTTTCGATCAATAGTCCCCCCTCATTCTGTCCACCGTGAAATATAGCTTGACAGTAGTCGAACCTGGTTCACCTCTTTTACATGTTCGATCAAGGAAGTCGAAAATTAATTGATAGAAATTGCTTATGCTTCTAAATAATATAATATGGAAGGTGTAATTTCAGTCTTTTCGTTCCTATCCGCATTGTCATCAGATCCGTTCCTCTTCATCAAAGGACAAGAGAAGAGGAGTGGTACCCCAACGGCTGACAAGAAAGACAGCATACCAACTGTTCTGTCACTGTTCACAATCCATATAGATATAGAAAGTGTGCAGTGAGGGATCTTTATAG